TGAATCAGTATCGAAAGGAAGTGCTAAATAATTTCTTTTTCCTTTCCTTTATCTGTTGATGTAAAATGATGCTGTATTTAATATAAAATTCTTACAATGAAAGAGATTATCATATTTCCACAATTCAATTTTAAGTGGATGGGAGATCTATAAATTTCTTTTTCATGGTTGTAGAGGCAGTTTTTGTTAGAATCCCCCCTTTTTATTTTAAGGAATTTGTTAATTGTCCAGTAACAAATATGATTCGATGAAAGAAAGTGAAAAAAGAATAAAATAATTGGAATCAATAGTTGTAATGAATTGTTGGATTGGATCTCAATCCAAATTTGGATCTAGCTACAAGGAAGAGGCTTTATTTTAAAATATCGAACGAGGAAACATAGTATTCCATAAAAATGGAATTCAAAATAATAATTCAAAAAGAGTTTCGTTTTTAAATGAAGTTACACGATCCAGTTCGTTTATTCTCGACGACTTGGTTGATAGGAATCGCGAGATGGCTAGATCTTAGAAATGATGAATCGGTTTCATTTTATATGCCTGTTACTTTCTCTTTTTTCGTGCCGTCTATAATGATAGATGAATCCAAAACTTTCAATTGGACTTATTATTTCAATTGGTATTTTTGTATATCTTCCTATGTTAGAAAAATGGAAACTTAGGTAAATACTTTAGAAACATATGTATAAAAATACCATATTTCATTTAGCCCTTTCATGCTTACTATAACCAGTTATTTCGGTTTTCTACTAGTGGCTTTAACTATAACTTCAGCTTTATTTATTGGTCTGAGCAAGATACGACTTATTTAAAATTTCTATTTGAAAGAAACAATTCAGAAAGGAAATGCTTCTGTGAGATTCTGTGTATTCTAGAGTTATTTACCATGTCAATTGTCAATTCTTGGTCATTGAGATTCACATCAATTCGGATTAATATTTAGGTATAGATATTACCGCTTTTTTTCTCCTTTTCAAAAAATTGAAATGATTGAAGTTTTTCTATTTGGAATCGTGTTAGGTCTAATTCCTATTACTTTGGCTGGATTATTCGTAACTGCATATTTACAATACAGGCGTGGCGATCAGTTGGACCTTTGATTAATTCACATTTCTTTTTTTGATTGGCCTCCTCCTTTCTTTAATCCACAGGAGGTCAAATTCTAATTGTTGTGCAAGCGACTGAATCCATTTTAGTCTAATTGAATTCATGAAGAAAAAATCACGCTCTGTAGGATTTGAACCTACGACATCGGGTTTTGGAGACCCACGTTCTACCGAACTGAACTAAGAGCGCTTTCTTATCAGAATAGAAAAGGATGTAAAGAAAAGATTTTTTTTAAACTAATCCATTTTCATTTTATATCTATATATTCTATAGTTTCATAAAAATGAACTTCCGCGCAACGCAATTTGAATCGATCTCAGCTGATTCCTCGTTACTGCTCAACGGGGCAGTAATAGGTAGGGATGACAGGATTTGAACCCGTGACATTTTGTACCCAAAACAAACGCGCTACCAAGCTGCGCCACATCCCTTCAAATTGTTCTACAGTATAATTGTAGAGAATTCCTTTCTTGTTTTCCACATCCCTATTTCCTGCATTGAGACACACAGCTTTTCTGTCCATTTCGTCTTTTTTGGCCTCATTTAACATATTTTTACATATAATAATAAGAAAAGGAAATCTTATGGATCGTTGTAAATTTCAATTGGAATTAGGGATTCCGTGTACAACTCTAAACGGCCCTTAACTACATATGCATCTAATCATATATGCATTATCTTGTATTACAATAAAAAAGGAGGTTTTTCAATGCGAGATCTAAAAACATATCTCTCCGTGGCCCCAGTACTAAGTACGTTATGGTTCGGGGCTTTAGCAGGTATATTGATAGAGATTAATCGTTTTTTCCCCGATGCGTTGACATTCCCCTTTTTTTCATTCTAGCTATTGACACCGGAAGGAATGAAGAAGATTAGAAATAGAATCAAATATCTGTGACTAATCCCCCCTCCCTCTTTTCTCTTTTTTCCCTTTTTTTTTTCTAATTTTTAGAATTTAGAATAAGGGACGAAAGAGAAAGAATAAAAATGGATTCAACGTCTGCGAGACTCAGGTTCAAATTCGAATTAAAAATAGAGACGTGGGGGTAGAGTAGGAAAATCGGGGTCTAGGGCAAGAATACAAGATCTTTAACTGCCCTTCGGAGTTAAATAGAATTTCGAACTCATTCTCATTGTCTTGCTTATTATTTACTATGGCTTTTATGGCTTTGCTTTGATTTAATTGATTTTGATCTTTTAGAGTTGGATTTCAAGTTAATAACTTTTATTTTTTCCTTCCTTTCTTTTTCTTCATTTCGAATCAAAATAGAAGAGTTGAGTAAATCAAAAATCCAAAGGAGGTTCATGGCCAAGAGAAAAGATGCGCGGGTAACGGTAATTTTGGAATGTACCAGTTGTATACAAAACGGTGTTAAGAAGGTATCAACGGGTATTTCCAGATATATTACTCAAAAGAACCGGCACAATACGCCCAATCGATTAGAATTGAGAAAATTCTGTCCCTATTGTTACAAACATATGATTCATGGGGAAATAAAGAAATAGATTGAACCGAGTATGTCTTATCCTTGAAAGGAGAAAAATGACATTATATAGAACACATTGAAATATAAATAGAAGATATTGCATTTAAATAAAAAGAATCCTATTTGGAGTTAAAATTACAATTAAGAAATATTTCGGGATAAGAAATAAACTAAACAAACAAACCATGGATAAATCCAAGCGACCTTTTCTTAAATCCAAGCGATCTTTTCGTAGGCGTTTGCCCCCGATTCAATCGGGGGATCGAATTGATTATAGAAACATGAGTTTAATTAGTCGATTTATTAGTGAACAGGGAAAAATATTATCTAGACGAGTAAATAGATTGACCTTGAAACAACAACGATTAATTACTATTGCTATAAAACAAGCTCGTATTTTATCTTTGTTACCTTTTCTCAATAATGAGAAACAATTTGAAAGAATCGAGTCGACCACTAGAACTACTGGTCTTAGAACCAGAAATAAATAGGCTTATTTTTTGTTCACTTCAATCAGAATTCCAATTTGAACTCAAACATGGATTGGTGTTTTATTTGACAAATCTTAGAATCCAGATTATTGTGTCGTAAAAAAAAAACGAATCGGAAAAAAAAAAGATTTTTTTATTGAACGTGTTCATTCATTTTGACTACTTTAGCGCATTTCTCATAGTAATTTTGACTTCAACTCCACCCTCCCGGAGTTCATTCTCCGGGGAACCCCATTTAAATTATTTCGGTGTATTCTTTCCAATCTACTTTTTCTCTGATTTCGTTGGAAATCATATAAAGACAATTCCTATTTGATATAGCTATTTGGGCCAGTATTTTACGATTAAGAAGCAACTGCCTCTTATATAGATCATGTATTAATTTACTATAACTATAAGATACTCCCTTTTCTCGAATTACTGCGTTTATTCGAGTGATCCACAAACGACGAAAATTTCTCTTTTGCTTATCTCTATCCCGATGAGCCGAAACCAAAGCTCTTATTTTCTGTTGAGTAATAGTTCGAGTAAGTCTTGAGTGAGATCCTCGAAAACTTGATGCAAATAAACGAATTTTTGTTCTACGTTTCCGGGCTATATATCCGCGTTTAACTCTAGTCATTGAATAAATAAAATTTTGACAAATAACTAATTGATTTTTTTCTTTCAGTTATTATTTTTCCCGTCCTGGCCTATTAATAACTAATAACCAAACGGATTTTTCCAATGTATAAAATACAAATTCCAATGGCTTTGGCTATTATAACCTTCCCGACCACGATTTTTTCTTTTTTGGGGTATTTTACTGGGAAATATGAAAGAAATTGTGGGTTTCCTCGTTTCTATGGTTACTTCTTAAACGGTGAGGTCTTCTCTATACACCGGAGCCCTTACTTCATTTAATATTTCATCAATGTTATTGGTAACTTGTATAGTTCACACCACACTCTTTGGCTCTACCTATGAATTATCCAGTAACAGGTCTTTCACAATGAGACCCGCCTATACAGTAACGGTATTTAATTAGGAAAGTTAGCTGGGTAGCTGACCCTCGTAGTCCGTTCTTGACTGAGCGAGAACTTCTTTTTTTTTTAATTTTAATAAGATTTTTCCGCTTAATGGATAATCAGTTGCTACCAATGGAGAATTGTTTCTCATCTTAAATTCAGGTGATTGAATTTGCACCAACGGAAACCATAAACTTTATACACAATAGAAGGATAGATTTGCTTATTTTTAGATAGTGAATGGAGTTCCTTCTTCCATTCTATCCTATTCATTAGTACTGATCAGTCATACTGGAAGCAGTTTTCTTGCTTTTTCCTGTCAGCTCATGATCTAAACGAGTCGCACATACACCCTAGTACATGTTCCTCGACGCTGAGGACATCCCCGAAGAGCGGGGGATTTCGTGACATTTCGAATGGGCTGTCTTGTATTTCTAATAAGTTGTTTAATAGTTGGCATGTTGAGTCATATATATAATGGGCTGGTTTAGATTGATCCTAACCGGATTTTTTATTTATTTATATAGTAAACTCGGAGATAAAATATCAAATCACAGATTTGCACAAAATCCACTTTTTCATTCAACTGCTACAAGATCAACAATTCCATAAGTTTGGGCTTCTGTTGCTGACATAAAAACGTCTCTTTCCATGTCTTCAGATACAACCCATAAAGGTTTACGCGTCCTTTGTACATAAACCCTTGTGATGGTTTCGCGTAGTTTCAGCAGTTCTTCCGCTTCCAGGATAAATTCTCCCGTTTGTGCCTCATAAAAAGAACTAGCAGGTTGATGCATCATTACCCTGATAATAGAAGGTTTCTCTATCTGGTGTGATGAAAGAAACAGAAAAGAAAGATAAAGAATAATAGGAAAAAGGATAGAATTGAACAACCGTACGGGCATTATCTTTTATGCATTGCATACGGCTCTATAATCAAATTGACCCCTAACTTTTCCATTCAAGAAAGATAAAAAATAGAATCTATTAGCCCCAGATGGGTAAATGATCAAAATGCCACCCTTCTTTTTTTTTTCGGAGGAGTTCAAAAATACTATGATGGCTCCGTTGCTTTCTATTTTAAAATGGATTTTTTTGTCTTTGATTCAGCAATCCCAAAGTTTCTTTTTGAGCCAATCAAAAAAATTTGGTTTTTTCGCACTCTTTTTTTTTATAACTTAAATATTGTTAAGAGCCCGTTAGTGTAAAAACAAACAAGTTTGTGACGCTGAATTGGACTTCCGATAGATAAGAGAAAGTCGGAAATATCTTTTATCTCATACTACTCTCTCGATACATAATCAAATCTTTTGAAAAAAAAATACAAAATTTTTCATATCGAATTCGAAGTGCCATGCTATTATTACTTAATATTCATATGGCGAAGGCATAGTTTTCTTTTTTCTCTCAAATAAAAAAACTTCATTGGCGCCAAGCGTGAGGGAATGCTAGACGTTTGGTAATTTCTCCTCCAACCAGAATAAAAGATCCCATTGACGCGGCCAATCCCATGCATATTGTATGGACCTCTGGTCGTACAAATTGCATAGTATCATAAATGGCTATTCCGGGTATTATCCATCCACCAGGGGAGTTTATAAACAAATACAGATCTTTAGTCTCATCCTCGATACTGAGATATACCATAAGACCAATAAGTTGATTCGAGATCTCGCTATCAACCTCTTGGCCTAAAAAAAGTAATCTTTCTCGATAAAGTCGGTTGAGTAGGGTAAAATTGTATTCCTTAGGAACCGTACATGCACCTTTTGATGCATACGGTTCAAAAAAATTGCGAAGAAAAGAATCAATGTATAGATTCCAGTCCTCTTTCTTTTTCGGGTTTTTTTAATTTTTTAATGAAAGGGCTTTTTCTTCGATTTTTCAATAAAGATGAATTTTGATTTCTTCTTTGATAATATAAAAAAAGGGTAAATAAACTTATCGAATTAACTTCTCATTGATGTATTCTTTCATCGAAATTCAATCCCAATTACGATGGTATTTTCTTGTTCCTGAATGGGTCTCTTTCATCTTTTTAGGTTTATGCTCTACTCCGGGTAAAGATTCGCCCGATTTTGATTTGCACATATAGGACAAATCTTCCCATCACCATTTCTTTTTGTTATGACTTTACAAATAATCATTTATGATACACATAGTAATCATAGATATATTACCAATTGGGTTTTTTTTTAAACGGAGCCTGGATACTTCATTTTTTTCGTCCAGCCAAAGCCAACCATAAATTATTCTAATTGATATAATTCTATGAATTCCCCCAAATAATGCATTTAATTACATTTCACGCTCCAATTTTTCGATAATTCAATTTCTCTTTCTTGGGCGAAACAGAGGATATCTCGGTCGGGGGAGAGAATGGGGAAATCCCATATGACCCAAGATATCTGACAAGTCGCACTATACGTCAACCCAAGATGCATCTTCCTCTCCAGGACTTCGGAAAGGTACTTTTGGAACACCAATAGGCATGGATTGAAAGAAAAAAGAACTAAATACTATATTTCACTTTGATGTGGAAACGTAACAATATGGTTTTATTGTCTTTATTTTTCTTGTCTTTATAATATTGGCTTTATCATATTTATTTTATCCATAGATTAGAAAAATTTAGAAAGAAAGACAAAATAAATAAAGGAAATTTTTTACGAATAGATCTTTCTAATGATAAATGAAGGATGGACAAATTTTCTCATAGAAAATGGTATCAATCCACCATTGCATATTGGTACTTATCGAATATAGAATAAATCTGTTTCTCTTTGTTCTTACGAACAGAATTCTTCCATTATTACGAATAGAATATAGAATCAATATTAACCTAACCCTTGTTAGGAAAAAATCCCCTGAACAGGGGAAGTCTATAGGATAATCATAGTATAATTTTTTCCAATGCAATAAAGTTACGTAGTGTCTATTTTTCTTCGATAAAGGGGTATTTTCCATGGGTTTGCCTTGGTATCGTGTTCATACCGTTGTATTGAATGATCCCGGCCGGTTGCTTTCCGTTCATATAATGCATACAGCTCTGGTTGCTGGTTGGGCGGGCTCGATGGCTCTGTATGAATTAGCAGTTTTTGATCCTTCTGACCCTATTCTTGATCCAATGTGGAGACAGGGTATGTTCGTTATACCCTTCATGACTCGTTTAGGAATAACCAATTCATGGGGGGGTTGGAGTATCACAGGAGGAACTGTAACGAATCCGGGGATTTGGAGTTACGAAGGTGTAGCTGGGGCGCATATTGTGTTTTCTGGCTTATGCTTTTTGGCAGCTATCTGGCATTGGGTCTATTGGGATCTAGAAATATTTTCTGATGAACGTACAGGAAAACCCTCTTTGGATTTGCCCAAGATCTTTGGAATTCATTTATTTCTCTCCGGGGT